CTGGGTTTGGAAAAGTGTGGATTTTCAAGAACGGGAGTCTTTTGATATGTTGGGAATATCTTATGATAATCATCCGCGTTTGAAACGCATCTTAATGCCTGAAAGTTGGATAGGATGGCCTTTACGTAAGGATTATATTGCCCCCGATTTTTATGAAATACAAGATGCTCATTGAAAAATAATAAACTTTTATTCACTTCTACAATTCCAGAGATTCAAGGTTCTGTTCTAGATTAAACAGAATAATTGAAGTCTCGTTTGTATTATGGATAGGCTAACAACTAATTTAACCTTTTGAATATGTATATGCGTATGAGGTATTAACTTTCTTTTTGAACGAGAGATAAAAAAATAATATAAAATATAATTTATTTTTGTTACATACTTTGTATAAAAAACTCTTTACCCATCTATAAAATAGATGGGGTATTTCTCTAAAGACCGAGGCGGATAAACGTATGTAATATGATCTAAACTTTTAATGAATATATATGTCGATTTATATTAAGTAATTTGTAGAAAAGAGACTCATAAAAATTAATCATATGCCAGGAACCAGATTTGAACTGGTGACACGAGGATTTTCAGTCCTCTGCTCTACCAGCTGAGCTATCCCGACCATTCCCATTCCCGATACCCCACCCTCATTTTACTAGATAACTTAGGTCTATGTCAATTAAAAGAGTATTACAAGGTCTTATCCAGGTGCTATAATCAGTATGAATAAGGATATCGACCATGACTCGTTCAAATGGGGAGTCTTTGGTCAAAGACGGTCATTTGTACATGTATCATATATCACAAGGCTTGTCATAAGAAAAAATTTTTCTCTCGGATCCATTTGTAAAAGAGTAGGGTGAATAAGAAAGATAACGAATTTTGAACTACTAACGAAAAAAAAAAGAAGGAGTCGAATGGGCTTTTTGGGGATAGAGGGACTTGAACCCTCACGATTTTTAAAGTCAACGGATTTTCCTCTTACTATAAATTTCATTGTTGCCGGTATTGACATGTAGAATGGGACTCTATCTTTATTCTCGTCCGATTAATTAGTTCTGCAAAAGAACTATCAGACTGTGTGGTGAATGCTTTGATCAATGAATATTCGATTCTTTCTTCAATATGGAATCGATTCACAACAAATTTTACCCTTTTCATATAAAAAATCAGGTCGTCATTTATAATTTATAATTTGATAGAGTATTTCAGTACGTATACGTATGTATATACGTATATCCTTCATCTTTTCGGAAGTTTCAACGGAAGGATTCCTCTACCAATGCAACACAGTCAATTCCATTTGTTAGAACAGCTTCCGTTGAGTCTCTGCACCTATCCTTTTTTCACCTTCTGCCCCTTTGTTTGTTTTTTGAAAACAGGATTTGGCTCAGGATTGCCCATTTTTATTAATTCCGGGGTTTCTCTGAATTTGAAAGTTCTCACTTAGCAGGTTTCCATACCAAGGCTCAATCCAATTAAGTCCGCAGCGTCTACCAATTTCGCCATATCCCCTTTTTGTTTTGAGATTAGGATCTCATTTTTATTGAGATGTCGTTCTCCTTTTTATTTCATTTCTACTGGAACCGTTGAATTCATTAAATACGGATTCCTATCTCGAAAAAGTTTTTCTCCTCTTTTATTTCTTGGCTATCTTCTTTCATCTTCTATAGGAAACCCGCACCCGCATTTGGTCCAATCAGAAACGATTCTATCATTTCTGTATCTGCAATTCAATATAGATGGATATATACGACGTATATATGTCTCTCTTCTTATCGTTTTTCCCATGCAATTTGGAATACTTGAACGGTCGATTCTTTTTTTCGTCTGAGCTTCCATCTTTACGAAGCAGAGCGCAATAATGTCTCATCTATTATTTTTTAATAGTAAATGCTATACTATAGAATTGTGCTATATAATTGTGATATGAGAAAAAAAATAAAAATTATATATCGATAGATCAATCGTTATATTCTATGGTCTATGGTAAAGTATGAGTATTGAATATTTACTTTCAATTCTATATTCTATTTTTTCTATATTCATATTTCATATTCATTATGAATAGCTAATAGGAATCGCTAAGAATGCAAATATAAGTATAAATAAATAAATCTAATATAATAATAAGTATATTAATTTTAATAGCTAAGATGACAATAGTTTATTGAATCCCTATGCAGGTAGAATTTATCTTATGTGAGCCCGCTTAGCTCAGAGGTTAGAGCATCGCATTTGTAATGCGATGGTCATCGGTTCGATTCCGATAGCTGGCTTTTCTCTATTTATTTTCTTCGAGTTTTTACATGATTGAGAATGTCCTTTTTCAATCCGAAATCAAAGAATATTGAAAAATCTATTTTTTATCTTATCTTATAGGAACTTCCAACTATGCCATGAAAAGAATCCCTTTATATCTATTTTTTTATCTATATATAATATATAGATCTATAATCTATAATATATAGAATAGAAAGGTCTGGATATTTATTCATCTAAT